CTGATAATACTATGATTATAGTATGAGGGCGTTTGGTCAAGTCGGCCCCCATCGTCTAGTGGTTTAGGACATCTCTCTTTCAAGGAGGCAGCGGGGATTCGAATTCCCCTGGGGGTAGGGTACTACGAAAGGAAGTTGATCATGGATTCTATAAAAAAATGGATTCTTCTGGGGTCGATGCCCGAGCGGTTAATGGGGACGGACTGTAAATTCGTTGGCAATATGTCTACGCTGGTTCAAATCCAGCTCGGCCCAATAAACCGCATCAATCTACCATGAGATAGTATAAAACTCCTTGTCCTTTAGAAAGAGAAAGACCCCATACCAAGATAAAAAAGAATCCAATTTTCTGCCAGATCCCTTATTTCCCTGGGATTGTAGTTCAATCGGTTAGAGCACCGCCCTGTCAAGGCGGAAGCTGCGGGTTCGAGCCCCGCCAGTCCCGACGGATCCAATAAATACAAAAAGAAAACTTTCCCTTTCTATGAACTAGTAAAGAGTGCCGAGGGATATACTTTCATTCCCAAAGCAAAAAGGAGTCTTGATCTCTTTTTTCTTTCCTGTTTTTCCACCTCGCTTTTATTGTTTGTTAGGTTTGGAACTATGTAATTAATTGAAGTGGAAAGGCAATCTGATTCCTTCATCAGAAGACTGTCCAAGGAAGACACAAGGTGGATTATAGAAAAAACAAGGAAACGGATGATAAATAAAGAAAATTTTGGAGTAATTAAGTTAGGAATCAAAATTTGGATTCGGTATGGATAAAAGAACTTCCTATGTTATACTATTCAAGTCTTGACGACGAGTTGATTTGATAGATCAGATATTGTTATTCATGATAGTGATCCGGTTCTCGATCATCGAGAGGTAATTCATTCATTGAATTTACAGACGAAAGATTTATCATCTCTAGGGGATTAAATCCCGAGTTATTGCGAAGTAAAAAACCGATGAGATTATGGAAGTAAATATTCTTGCATTTATTGCTACTGCACTATTCATTCTAGTTCCTACCGCTTTTCTACTTATCATTTACGTAAAAACAGTAAGTCAAAATGATTAATTCAATTGAATTTTCAAATTCATTTGAATCAAACTTTTCTCCCAAGTTCTTATCAAAAATTGACGAAGTCAAATGAAAGGGATTCCATTTCACGTCTTAACTTAAATGAAATGAGCGTACTATAATCGGAAATTTTCTAATAGATAGTATGGTAGAAAAAGGCATTTTTCTACCATACTATCTTAGTCTATAAAGTTCTAATCTAGAATAAAGATAAACGCTTAAGTTTCTATATATCAATCTACAATATGCTCTTCCTATATTTTATTTGTATATATATATTCCATATCAATATATTGTATGGAATTGACATAAGACCTAATTTGCTACATCTATTTGCTCCGATCAATCTGAAAAAATGCTTCTAATTCCTTTCCCCTTACTTATTAGTAAGGGGAAACCTTGCCTATTTAAAATTTTTAACGCCATATGAAATAAGCCGATAAAGCATAAACCGCCTTTCAAAAATTAGAATAGAAACCAAAGAGTAAAAGGATACAATACGTAACTCGCCCGAGGCAAGATCTTATTATTGCCCAGCCTCTCCTTAAAACAATCACTATCTCTATATCATTTCTTATAGTAAAGTGCGTATACGCTTAACAAAAGGACTTCTTTTTTGAAGAATCAAGAATAAATAAAAAAAAAGGTCCGGTCTTACTTAGCTTAGTATCCGTCTATAAAGTAAAGATAGTAAGAGCCCATTCCCGTTGATTGAAATAGAAAATTTCGGAAGAATTTTTGGTTGGAATAAATTTCCAATCACCTGAATCCCTTTCTTTTCGAAGTAAAAAGACGAGAATCAATGAAATATCTCTTGGATTAAAATAGTATGATTCCTATCATAAATTACTCTATTGGAATCCGACGGGATTCCAAATTCAGATTTTTTATTTTAAATAGTTCAAAATGCGTTGCAGAATGATCTATAAAACAAGCGGGTTTGATTCCTGAACTCAATTAGTAGTACTTCTAAAGCCCACTTCTTCCCCACACTACGAGTGAAAGGGAAAATGTAAAGACTACCATTAAAGCAGCCCAAGCGAGACTTACTATATCCATGTGCATTATGTCCCCTAATCTCTATAAATACGAAGGAATTATTCCTCACTAATAATAGTGAAATTAATGTCGCAGAGTCAAAAAGGGGTTCTACTGAACACTATTGAGAAACCAATCCAAAAAATCGATTATGATTTCGAGTTTTTTGGTGATTCAATTCAGGCGACACCCGGATTTGAACTGGGGAAAAAGGATTTGCAGTCCCCCGCCTTACCACTCGGCCATGCCGCCAAAATGATACAAAATAGATACAATTTTTCCCGGATTACTTCATTTTTATTGTACTTGCGTTTTGACTTCTGTTTTCTTTAATCCTTTTATTTCCTAAAAAAAAATAAAGAAATACCCCTTTTGATTGGATTTGATCCACCCCTT